TTTTTTTTAATTTATAGAAAATATATTAATAATGGTTTAATTACTTATTAAAAGCTTTATATTAAATATATATATATATATATTAAATATTTAATTAATTAATATTAATATATATATATTAAATATTTAATTAATTAATATATTTATAATTTATAAAAAAAGATTAATTAATTATTAATTTTAATAATTAATTAATTATTTCAATGAATAAATATCGAACTATAATTATATTAATTTTTAATATTAATATTAGGAAAAGAAAAAAAAAGAAATTATTTAAAATTTAATAACTTCTAATAATTATTTAATATATAAAAAAAAAAAAAAATCTATGTAAAAAATTTAATATATTAAATAAATTTTTATAGTTTAAGAATTTTATTATAAATTTATTTTACATATAAATTTTAGTGTTAAATTTTAGTTATTTTAATAATAAATAAAAAATTTGTAGTAATTAATATTAAAAATTTAAGAAATTAAGATTTAGTAATATTTAAATTAATAACAAATTTTGTGCCAGCAGTTGCGGTTATACAAAAATTAAATTAAATTTTATTAGTAATTAATAAGTAAATAAAAATTTTAAATAAATATTTTATTATTAAGTGAAATTTTAATTAAATAAAAATTAAATTTTATTTTATGATTTAATAAATTTTAATTAAAAACTAGGATTAGATACCCTATTATTAAAAATTTAAATTAAATATACTAAAATAGTAAATAATTATTTATTGAAACTTAAATAATTTGGCGGTATTTTAGTTTATTTAGAGGAATCTGTTTAATAATTGATAATCCACGAATAAATTTACTTAATTTATAATTTTGTATATCGTTGTTAAAAAAATATTTTCAAATAAATATAATATTTTAAATTTATAATATAAAATTAAGTCAGATCAAGATGCAGATTATAATTAAGAATATAATGGATTACATTAAATTTATTTAAATGAATATTAATTTGTAATAATTAATTGAAATTGGATTTAAATGTAATTTTATTTAATTTAATAAAATGATTATAAATTAAAATATGTACATATTGCCCGTCGCTTTCATAAATAAATTGAAATAAGTCGTAACAAAGTAGAGGTACTGGAAAGTGTTTCTAGAAAAACAAATTAGAGCTTGAATAAGTATTTCATTTACATTGAAATGATATTGAATTTTCAATTAATTTGAAAAATATAAATTAATAAAAATATAATTAATAAAATTAATTTTAATAATAAAATGGGGGGTTTTAGTATTAATTAAGAAATAATTATAAAATTTATAGAATAATATTATTGTAAAAGAATTTTGAAATAATAATGAAAATAAATTTGTTAAAAAGTAAATTTTATTTATTGTATCTTGTGTATCAGAGTTTATTAAAAAAGTTTTTTAGGTGAAAGTTTCTCGAATTAAAAAGAGATAATTAATTAAAAAAGTTATTGTAGCAAAAATATTTTAAATAATTAATTTGAAATGAAATGTTAATCGTTTTTTAATATATCTAGTTTTTTTAGAAAAAAATTTAATTTTATATTTATTTAATAAATTAATTAATTTTTCTTAATTATTTTAATAATAAAATTTTATATTTTAAGGGATAAGCTTTAAATTAAATTTTTATAATTAATAAATTTTTATAATTATAAAATTTTTAAAATTTATATTGTTTAAAAAATTTAATTTATTATAAATAATTTTATACAATAAATAAAATTTTATAAAAAAAATTTAATTTTATATAGAAAAATAATTTTTATTAAAATAAAATTAGATATAATGATAAAATTAGTATAAATTAAATATTATTAAAAACAAAAATAATGTAATTTATTTAAATTAATTCAAAGGAATTCGGCAAATATTTATATTCACTTGTTTATCAAAAACATGTCTTTTTGAAAATAATTTAAAGTCTAATCTGCCCACTGATAAATATATTAAAGGGCTGCAGTATTTTGACTGTACAAAGGTAGCATAATCATTAGTCTCTTAATTGGTGACTTGTATGAAGGATTGAATGAAATATAGACTGTCTCTAAATTAAAGTTAGAATTTAATTTTTTAATCAAAAAGTTAAAATAGATTTAAAAGACGAGAAGACCCTATAGAGTTTTATAGATAATTATATTAAAATTTTTTATAAATTTAATAATTAAAATATTAATTATTTATTTTATTGGGGTGATAGAAAAATAAAAAAAACTTTTTTTTAAAAAAAACATAAATAAGTGAATAAGTTGATCCAAAATTTTTGATTAAAAGAAAAAATTACCTTAGGGATAACAGCGTAATTTTTTTTTTTAGTTCAAATAAAAAAAAAAGTTTGCGACCTCGATGTTGGATTAAGATAAAATTTAAATGCAAAAGTTTAAAATTTTGATCTGTTCGATCATTAAAATCTTACATGATCTGAGTTCAAACCGGTGTGAGCCAGGTTGGTTTCTATCTTTAAATAAATGAAATATTTTAGTACGAAAGGATTAAATATTTAAATTAAATTTATTGAGTTGAATTTTATTAAATAAAATTATAAACTATTTTGTCAGAAAAATGTAATGATTTTAGAAGTCATGAATATATAATATTTATTATATAGATAGTAAATGTTAATAATAGATATAATATTAATTTTTTTAGGGGTATTAATTTTAATTTTAGGTGTATTAATTGGGGTTGCTTTTTTAACTTTATTAGAACGGAAAGTTTTAGGTTATATTCAAATTCGAAAAGGTCCTAATAAAGTAGGATTTATGGGGATTTTACAACCTTTTTCAGATGCTATTAAATTATTTACTAAAGAACAAACTTATCCTATATATTCAAATTATTTATCTTATTATTTTTCCCCAGTAGTTGGTTTTATTTTATCTTTAATGATTTGAATATTAATTCCTTATTACTTTAATATAATTAGATTTAATTTAGGAATTTTATTTTTTTTATGTTGTACTAGATTAGGTGTTTATACATTAATAATTGCTGGCTGATCTTCAAATTCAAATTATTCATTATTAGGTGGATTACGATCTGTCGCTCAAACAATTTCTTATGAAGTAAGATTAGCTTTAATTTTAATATCTAGAATTATTATATTAATAGATTTTAATATAATAAATTTTAAAGATTATCAAAATTTAATTTGATTTATATATATTATATTTCCATTAAGTTTATGTTGATTTTCTTCAAGTTTAGCTGAAACAAATCGAACACCTTTTGATTTTGCTGAAGGAGAAAGAGAATTAGTTTCAGGATTTAATGTAGAATATAGAAGTGGAGGTTTTGCAATAATTTTTTTAGCTGAATATTCAAGAATTTTATTTATAAGATTATTATTTGTTTTAATTTATATAGGGGGTTATAATTTATCTTTATTTTTTTATTTAAAAATTATACTAATTAGATTTTTATTTATTTGAGTTCGAGGTACTTTACCTCGATATCGTTATGATAAATTAATATATTTAGCTTGAAAATTATATTTACCAATTTCCTTAAATTTTTTATTATTTTATGTTGGTCTTAAAATTATATTAATATAATAAATTATTATTAGTACAAATTAATAGAATATTTATTCTTTCTTAAGTTTTCAAAACAAATGCTTATTACAAGCTCATTAATTTAATTAAAGATTAAATTATCTCAATATTTTCTTATTAAAGGATTAATAATATAATAAGAAAAATATATTACAGTTAAAATTTGTCCAGTGATAATATAAGGGTCTTCAACTGGTCGAGCTCCAATTCATGTTAATAAAATAATTGTTGTTAGTATAGTTCAAAATAAAATTTGATTAATAGGGTAAAATTGAATTCCTTGTATTTTTTTATTGAATGTTATTGGAAGAATAATTAAAATTAAAATTGATAAGATTAAAGCAATTACTCCTCCTAGTTTATTGGGAATTGAACGTAAAATTGCATATGCAAATAAAAAATATCATTCTGGTTGAATATGAACTGGAGTTACTAAAGGATTAGCTGGGGTAAAGTTATCAGGATCTCCTAATAAATATGGATTTGTTAGAGTTAAAATTACTAATAAAAATATAATTGTAATAAAACCAATTAAGTCTTTATAGGTAAAAAATGGATGAAAAGGAATTTTATCTAAATTTCTATTAATTCCTAAAGGGTTATTAGATCCTGTTTGATGTAAAAATAATAAATGAATTATTGTTATTATTAAAATAATAAATGGGAGAATAAAATGAAATGTATAAAATCGAGTAAGAGTTGCATTATCAATTGCAAAACCTCCTCAAATTCAAGTAACTAAAGTATTTCCTAAGTAAGGAATAGCTGATAAAAGATTAGTAATTACAGTAGCCCCTCAAAATGATATTTGACCTCATGGTAAAACATATCCTATAAATGCTGTTGCTATTAATAAAAATAAAATAATAACTCCAACTATTCAAGTATACTTTAAATTAAAAGATTCATAATAAATTCCCCGACCAATATGAATATAAACACAAATAAAAAAAAAAGACGCCCCATTAGCGTGAAGAGTTCGAATAAGTCAGCCATAATTTACGTTTCGGCAAATATAATTTACTCTTCAGAAAGCTAATTCGATATTAGCTGTATAATATATTGTTAAAAATAAACCTGTAATAATTTGAATAATTAAGCATATTGCTAATAGTGAACCGAAATTTCATAATGATGAAATATTAGATGGGGATGGTAGATCAATTAATGATCCATTAATAATTTTAATAATAGGGTGGGTTTTTCGAATAGGTTTGTATAAATTTATCATTAGTTAAATGAGCGAAGAGGTCCATAAAAAATATTAGTAATTTTTACTACTGCAATTAATGTAATAAATAAATAAATAATTATTATTGTTATTAATATAAATGTTTGATTATTATATAATTTAGATATATTAATTTTATTTTCATTATTATAAAATAAAAATAAATCAAATCAATTATTTATATCTGAATTGTTAATATTAAAATTTAATCAATTAAGATTATAAATATTTAAATATCTTAATAAATATAAATTAAAAATTATTATAAAAAAAAATATTTTTATATTAAGTGAAATTTTGAAAATTTCATTAGAGGCAATTCTAGAAACATAAATAAATAAAACTAATAATCCTCCTAAAAATGTTAAAAATAAAATATATGAAAATCAATAAGTATTAATTATTATTCCTGAAATTAAACAAACAAATAAAGTTTGTGTTAAAATTATTAATCCTATTGCTAAAGGATGGTTAAAAAAAAATATTATAAAGGAAAAAATGATAATTAATAATGAGATAAAAATTTTTATAATATCAAAGAATAGTTTAATAAAATAATAATTTTGGAGATTATTGATAAAGATTTTGTCTTTTTCTTTGAAGTTTTTAAAAAAAATTCTTATTTTTGGTTTACAAGACCAATGTTTTTTATTAAACTATAAAAACAAAAATTAACTAATGATAATAATTTTAAATATAATATGGGTAGTATTAATTATATTTATTTTAGGGAATATAATTTTTGTTTCTAAACATAAACATTTATTAATTGTTTTATTAAGATTAGAATTTATTGTTTTAAGAATTTTTTTATTTATATTAATATTATTTAGTTTTATTATTTATGATATATATATATTAATAGTTTTTTTAGTATTTTCTGTTTGTGAGGGGGCTTTAGGGTTATCTATTTTAGTTTCAATAATTCGAACACATGGGAATGATTATTTTCAAAGTTTTAATTTATTATAAAAAAAAAATGATAAAATTTTTAATAATAATAATTTTCATAATTCCTTTATTTTTTTTTAATATAAATATATTTTGAATGGCTCAAATAATATTATTTTTGTTAATATTTTTATTTATAAATTTAATAGTAAATATCAGAGTTTATAGAAATTTAAGATATATGTTTTCTTGTGATATATTATCATTTGGTTTGATTTTATTAAGAATTTGAATTTGTATTTTAATAATTATAGCTAGAGAAAATTTATTAAAAATTAATTATTATTTTAATTTTTTTTTATTTAATTTAATTTTTTTATTAATTATATTATATATAACTTTTTGTGTAATAAATTTATTTTTATTTTATTTATTTTTTGAGGGAAGATTAATTCCTACTTTGTTATTAATTATTGGGTGAGGATATCAACCAGAACGTATTCAAGCTGGAATATATTTATTGTTTTATACTTTATTTGCTTCATTACCTTTATTAATAGGAATTTTTTATATTTTTTATGAAATAAATTATATTATAATATATTTTATAAAATTTTTTGGTTTTGATTTGTATTTATTATATTTTTCTATAATTATAGCATTTTTAGTAAAAATGCCTATATATTTTATTCATTTATGATTACCTAAAGCTCATGTTGAGGCCCCAGTTTCTGGGTCTATAATTTTAGCTGGTATTATATTAAAATTAGGAGGTTATGGATTATTACGAGTAATAATTATTTTACAGGAGATTGGAGTTAAATTAAATTTTATTTGGATTAATATTAGATTATTAGGTGGATTTTATATTAGATTAAAATGTTTTTGTCAAGTAGATATTAAATCTTTAATTGCTTATTCTTCTGTAGCTCATATAAGAATTGTTATTGGGGGTATTATAACTATAAATTATTGAGGTTATATTGGTTCTTATATTTTAATAATTGGGCATGGATTATGTTCTTCAGGTATATTTTGTCTTGCTAATATTAATTATGAACGTTTACATAGACGAAGTTTATATTTTAATAAGGGAATAATAAATTTTATACCTTCAATAAGATTATGATGATTTTTATTATTATCTTCAAATATATCAGCTCCCCCTTCTTTAAATTTAATGGGGGAAATTAGTTTAATTAATAGATTAATAAGATGATCTTGAATTTCTATATTTATATTAATATTAGTTTCTTTTTTTAGAGCTGGATATAGATTATATTTATATTCTTATACTCAACATGGAAAATATTATTTTGGAATTTATAGATTTTATATAGGTTTATCACGAGAGTATTTATTATTAATATTACATTGATTACCTTTAAATATTATAATTTTAAAAATTGATTATGTAATAATTTGATTTTAAGTTAACTTAAATAATTTAAATTATAAAATATTGATTTGTGGAATCAAAAATATGAAAAATCATTTTAAGTTATTCAAAAATATTGTATTTGTTTTGTAAGATTTTTTTTTTTATTATTTTATAGAATTATAAATTTTTTTTTAATAACTTATTTTATTATGAATAATATTGTGATTTTTTTAGAATGAGAATTAATCTCTTTTAGATCTATAAGAATTATTATAAGAATTTTATTAGATTGAATGTCTTTATTATTTATAATATTTGTTTCATTAATTTCTTCGGTAGTTATTTATTATAGAAAAAGTTATATAAAATCGGAGTTAAATTTAAATCGTTTTATTATTTTAGTTTTATTATTTGTTTTTTCAATAATTTTATTAATTATTAGTCCAAATATTATTAGAATTTTATTAGGATGAGATGGTTTAGGGTTAGTATCTTATTGTTTAGTAATTTATTATCAAAATATTAAATCATATAATGCTGGGATATTAACAGCTTTATCAAACCGAATTGGGGATGTATTTATTTTAATAGTAATTTCTTGAATAATAAATTACGGGAGTTGAAATTATTTATTTTATTTAGAATTTATAAAAAATGATTATTATATATTTATAATTGGGGTAATAATTATTATTGCAGCTATAACTAAAAGAGCTCAAATTCCTTTCAGATCATGATTACCAGCTGCTATAGCAGCTCCTACTCCTGTTTCAGCTTTAGTTCATTCTTCAACTTTAGTAACTGCTGGGGTTTATTTATTAATTCGATTTAATTTATTATTATTAGATATATTTTTTTTAAAAATTTTATTATTGTTATCAGGTTTAACAATATTTATATCAGGAGTTTCTGCAAATTATGAATTTGATTTAAAAAAAATTATTGCTTTATCTACTTTAAGACAATTAGGTTTAATAATAAGAATTTTAAGTATAGGTTTACCAGAATTAGCTTTTTTTCATCTATTAACACATGCTATATTTAAAGCCTTATTATTTATATGTGCTGGGGTAATTATTCATATAATAAATGATATTCAAGATATTCGATTAATAGGGGGGATTAGAAATTATATTCCTTTAACCTCTTTATGTATAAATATTTCTAATATAGCTTTATGTGGTATTCCTTTTTTAGCAGGATTTTATTCTAAAGATTTAATTTTAGAAATAGTTAGAATGAGAAATTTTAATTTTTTTATTTTTCTTTTATATTATATTTCTACAGGATTAACTATATATTATAGATTTCGTTTAATAATATATTTAATAATTAATGATTTTAATTTAATATCAATTTATAATTTATATGATGAAGATTATATTATATTAAAAAGAATATTTTTATTATTATTTATAAGAATTATTAGAGGGAGATCTTTAATATGAATAATTTTTTCTTATCCCTATATAATTTTTTTACCTTTTAATTTAAAAATGATAGTAATTTATATTAGATTATTTGGGGGAATTTTAGGATATTTAGTTAGAAATATAAATATTCATTCTGTAAATAAATTTTATATGAGATATAATTTAAGAAATTTTTTATGTTTAATATGATTTATACCTAATTTATCAACTTATGGGGTTAATTTTTATTTTTTAAATTTTGGTCAAAATTTATTGAAAAATATTGATATAGGATGAAGAGAATTATATAGTGGTCAAGGGATATTTATAATTTTAAAAAAATATTCTATTTTTTATAATTTATTTCATATAAATAATTTAAAAATTTATTTATTTAGATTTATTTTATGAATATTATTTATAATAATGATAATAATAATTTAATTTAAATAGCTTATAAATAAGAGTATAATATTGAAGATATTAAGGAGATAAATTTATCTTTAAATATTTATAAAAATATAAAATTTTAATTTTTACAATGAAAATGTAATGTTTTATAATAAACTATATAAACAAACAAGAAATATTAATAGAATTTAACTACTAAAAATTAAGTTAGCAGCTTAATTTTGAACTTTATATTTCTAGAATTTTAATTGGAATTTTAATCTTCAATAATATCATTAACAGTGATATACCTCTATTTTGGTTTCAATTAAATTTTTTAAAATAAGGAGTAGTAAAACTCTTCTTTTAAGTCGAAATTAAATGCAAAATTGCTTCTTATTTATATTAAATATATTATATTATATTATATTATATTATATTATATTATATTATATTATATTATATTATATTATATTATATTATATTATATTATATTATATTATATATTAAATTTATTAAGATAAATTGAATTTCAATATTTTTTAATTGCAAATTAAATGTTTTATTGATTAAACTATAATCCTTAATAATATAATATATATATATATATATATATATATATATATATTATTATTAATAATTTAATTTAATTTGTTCAATTTAATATATTTTGATTTCATTCATAGTATAATCCAATTAATAAAATAATAATAAATAAAAATCTAATTTTTGATCAGTATAAAAAATTTGTTAATTTAAATAAATTAATAATTGGAAAAATTAATGCAATTTCTACATCAAAAATTAAAAAAATTACAGTAATTAAAAAAAAATGCAAAGAAAAAGGAATTCGAGCTGAAGATTTAGGGTCAAATCCACATTCAAATGGGGACGATTTTTCTCGATCTGAAAATGATTTTTTAGATAAAATGATAGATATAAATATTATAATATTAGAAATTAATATAATAATAAAAAATAAATATGTAATTAAAATAATTATTTATATTAATAAAATATTAATCTTTTTGATTGGAAGTCAAATATACTAAATATATTATATAAATAGTTAATTTCCTCATCAATAAATAGAAATATAAAGAAATAATCATACTACATCAACAAAATGTCAATATCAGGCTGCAGCTTCAAATCCAAAATGATGATTTTTTGAAAAGTGATTTTTAATATGTCGAATTAAGCAAATTAATAAAAATAATGTTCCAATTATTACATGAAGTCCATGGAATCCAGTAGCCATGAAAAAAGTTGACCCATAAATTCTATCTGCAATAGAAAAAGGGGCCTCAAAATATTCATATGCTTGTAAAATAGTGAAATAAATTCCTAAAATAATTGTAAAAAAAAGGCCTTGAGTTATTTGTGAATAATTATTTTCTATAATAGCATGATGAGCTCAAGTTACTGTAATTCCTGATGTAATTAAAATAATTGTATTGAGAAGGGGGATTTGGAAAGGATTAAATGCAATAATACCAATTGGAGGTCATATAGCTCCAATTTCAATATTAGGGGATAATCTACTATGAAAAAAAGCTCAAAAAAAAGAGATAAAAAAAAAAATTTCTGAGATAATAAATAAAATTATTCCTCAGCGTAATCCTTTAGTTACTAAAATGGTATGTTTACCTTGAAAAGTTCCTTCACGACATACATCTCGTCATCATTGATATATTGTTAAAAGAATAATAATATAACCTAAAATTAATAAATTTATGTTAAAATTATGGAATCATTTAATTATCCCTGTTACTAAAATTAAAACTCCGATAGCTCCAGTTAAAGGTCAAGGTCTGTAATCTACTAAATGATATGGATGGTTAAAGTGATTTTTCATTAATTAGTTTACTTCTCTAGAATATAAAGTTCTTAAAATAGCAATTACATATGATTGAATTACAGCTACTGCTGATTCTAAAATTAGTAATAAAATTTGAATTAAAATTAAAATTATAATAAAATAATAAGGTAAATTTGGTCCAGTACCTCTTAAAAGAGTTATTAAAAGATGTCCTGCAATTATATTAGCAGTTAATCGTACAGCTAAAGTTCCTGGACGAATAATATTACTAATTGTTTCAATTAATACTATAAATGGCATTAAAATTCTTGGAGTTTCTTGAGGAATTATATGAATAAATATATGTTGAGTATTATTAATTCATCCATATAATATAAAACTTAATCATAAAGGTAATGAAATTGATAATGTTAAGGTTAAATGACTAGTTCTTGTAAAAATATAAGGGAATAAACCTAAAAAATTATTAAATATAATAAATGAAAATATTGAAATAAAAATAAAAGTTGATCCATTAGAATTTTTATTATTTCCTAATAATGTTTTAAATTCATTATGTAATTTATTTAAAATGAAATTTCAAATAAAAAATTGACGATTAGGAATTAATCAAAAAGAATAAGGGATAAATAAAATACCAATGAAAGTTCTAATTCAATTTAATGGTAAATTTAGTAAATTAGTTGAAGGATCAAAAATAGAAAATAAATTACTTATCATTTTCAAAAAAAGTTTTTATTTTTTATATTAATTTTATTTATATTAATATTATTTTTATTAATGTATACATAATAGTTTATAATATTAAATAAAATAAAAACCCAAATAAAAAAAAAAAGAGAGATAATTCAATTAATAGGTATTATTTGAGGGATAAAAGAATATTACTAATTGTAATAATTTAAATTTGACATTTTTATGTTATAAATTTTAACTAATTCTTTAATCATTAGAAGTAATTGCTAAATTACTATAGGATGGTTTAAGAGACCAGTACTTGCTTTCAGTCATCTAATGAAGAATAATTATTAATTCAATTAATAAAATTTTTAATTGAAATTCTTTCAACTACAATTGGTATAAAACTATGATTTGCCCCACAAATTTCTGAACATTGGCCAAAAAAAATTCCTGGACGATTAATAAAGAAATTTGTTTGATTTAAACGACCAGGGTTAGCATCAATTTTTACCCCTAAAGAAGGAATAGTTCAAGAATGAATAACATCTGTAGCTGTAACTATAATACGAATTTGATTATTTATGGGTAAAATAATACGGTTATCTACATCTAATAAGCGAAATTCATTTTTATTTAAATCGTTTGATGGGATTATATAAGAATCAAATTCAATATTATTGAAATCTGAATATTCGTAACTTCAATACCATTGATGTCCAATAGATTTTAAGGTAATTAAAGGATTATTAAGTTCATCTAATAAGTAAAGAAGACGTAAAGATGGTAAAGCAATAAAAATTAAAGTAATAGCTGGAAGAATAGTTCAAATTAATTCAATTATTTGTCCTTCTAATAAAAAACGATTAATATATCTATTAAAAAATAAATTTATTATTAAATAACTTACTAAAATAGTAATTATAATTAAAATAATTAAAGTATGATCATGAAAAAAAATAATTTGTTCTATTAAAGGGGATGCCCCATTTTGAAAATTAAAATTTGATCATGTTGCCATTTCTAAAAAAAGGATAATCCTTTATAAATGGGGTTTAAATCCATTACATATAATCTGCCATATTAGAAATTTGTTAAGATTGGTAATTCATTATAAGAATGTTCAGCGGGAGGTAGATTTTGATATCATTCAATAGAAGAAGATAAATTTAATGAAAATAAAATAATTCGTTGATTAATTATTGATTCTCAAATAATAATTAATATTATTATTACCCCTATTAATGAGATATATGATCCTAATGAAGAAATTATATTTCATGAAATATAAGCATCAGGATAATCAGAATAACGACGTGGTATTCCAGCTAATCCTAAAAAATGTTGAGGGAAGAATGTTAAATTTACTCCAATAAATATAGTAAAAAATTGAATTTTTAAAAAATATGGATTAAGAGTTAGTCCTGTAAATAAAGGATATCAGTGAATGAATCCCCCAATAATAGCAAATACAGCTCCTATTGATAAAACATAATGAAAATGGGCTACAACATAATAAGTATCATGTAGTGCTACATCAATAGAAGAATTAGCTAATACAACTCCTGTTAATCCTCCAACAGTAAATAAGAATACAAATCCTAATCTTCATAAAATTGAGGGACTATAATTAATTTGAGTACCGTGTAATGTAGCTAATCAACTAAAAATTTTAATTCCAGTGGGGACAGCAATAATTATAGTCGCTGAAGTAAAATAAGCTCGTGTATCAATATCTATCCCAACAGTAAATATATGATGAGCTCATACAACAAATCCTAATAATCCAATTGCTATTATAGCATAAATTATTCCTAAACATCCAAATGTTTCTTTTTTTCCTCTTTCTTGGGAAATAATATGAGAAATTATACCAAATCCAGGTAAAATTAAAATATAAACTTCTGGATGACCAAAAAATCAAAATAAATGTTGATAAAGAATTGGGTCTCCTCCTCCAGCAGGATCAAAAAATGATGTATTTAAATTTCGATCAGTTAAAAGTATTGTAATAGCTCCAGCTAAAACTGGTAAAGATAAAAGTAATAATAGGGCTGTAATACCTACTGCTCAAACAAATAAAGGTATTTGATCAAATGATAATCCATTAATTCGTATATTAATAATAGTAGTGATAAAATTAATAGCTCCTAAAATAGAAGAAATACCAGCTAAATGTAAAGAAAAAATAGCTAAATCTACTGATCTTCCTCCATGAGCAATATTAGATGAAAGTGGGGGGTAAACTGTTCATCCTGTTCCTGCTCCATTTTCTACAATTCTTCTTGAGATTAATAAAGTTAAAGAAGGAGGTAATAATCAAAATCTTATATTATTTATTCGGGGGAAAGCTATATCAGGTGCCCCTAATATCAAAGGTACTAATCAATTTCCAAATCCTCCAATTATAATTGGTATCACTATAAAAAAAATTATAATAAATGCATGAGCTGTAACAATTGTGTTGTAAATTTGATCATCTCCAATTAAAGATCCAGGATTTCCTAATTCAGCTCGAATTAATAATCTTAAAGATGTTCCTACTATTCCTGCTCAAACCCCAAAAATAAAATATAATGTTCCAATATCTTTATGATTTGTAGAATAAAGTCATTTTCGCTAAAAGTAAATAAAATGGCTGAGGGATAAGCGATAAATTGTAAATTTATTCACAAGAAACATTTCTTTTTTATTAAGTCTTATAGTCAAAATTTAATGATATAAAATTGCAAATTTTATGGTATAAAAATTATTATTAAGGCTTAAAGAAATTTTCTTTATTTATAATTTTGAAGACTATTAGTTTAATTAACTTAAAACCTTCTTTTATATAAAAAAAAAAGTTCTAAAAATTATCCCAAAAATTGAAATTAATGAAAATAAATTTATAATTAATAATATTTTATTTTTTACAAAAATTTTAATTCATTTTAATTTTAAATAATTAAATATAAAAGAAGAATAAATAATTCGAATATAAAAAAATAATATAATTAGTCTTATTATAATTAAAATAAAAACTAATAAAAATAAATTATTATTAATTAAAAAATTAATAATAATTCATTTAGGGAAAAATCCAATGAAAGGTGGTAATCCACCTAAAGATATAAAATTAACTAATAAAATTAATTTAATTATAATATTTATATTAAAAAAAAATAATTGATTAATATAATATAAATTAAATATATGAAATATTAAACATATAATACTAATTATAAATGAATATAAAATAAAATAAAATATTCATAAATTTTCTCTAATTATAATAGAAGATAATATTCATCTTAAATTATTAATTGAAGAAAAAGCTATTAATTTTCGTAAAGAAGTTTGATTAAATCCACCAATAGCTCCAATAATAGCATTTAATATAATAATAATAATAATAAAATTTTTATTAAAATAATAAGATAATAAAATAATTGGGGAAATTTTTTGTCATGTTATAATAATAAAATTATTAATTCAGGATAGTCCTTCAACAATATTAGGAAATCAAAAATGAAAAGGAGTTGATCCTATTTTTATTAATAGAGTTGAATTAATTATAACAGAAATTAAATTATTTATTTCAAAATTTTTCATTAAAATTATTTTTAATAAAATACAAAATAAAAAATTAATAGAAGCAATAGATTGAGTTAAAAAATATTTTAAAGAAGCTTCTGAAGCCAAGAGATTATTAGAGTTAGAAATAAGGGGGATAAATCTTAATAAATTAATCTCTAAGCCAATTCAACAACCAAACCAAGAATTTGATGAAATTGAAATTAATGTTCTGAAAAATAAAATAAAAATAAAAAATATTTTATTTGAATTAAAAATTAAATAAATATAAAATATGAAAATAATTCTGAAGATTCCTAAATAATCTTTTTATATTTTAGTGTATGACGCACAATAGTTTTTGATATTATTAGATATAGTTTAATTCTATAAAATATAATAAAGGTAATTTTTTATTACTTTATTTATCCTATCAGAATAATCCTTTAATCAGGCACTTTATTTTTTAAAAAAAAGGTATTTCCTTTATATTTGAGGTATGAACCCAAAAGCTTATCTTAGCTTATTTTTAA